TGTGTCACTTAAGTTATATAGGAATTCCTGAGCCCAAGAGTTAAGAATAACAAGTTCTTTATTACCCAAAATAGAATAACCACTTAGAATAATGAAACAGATTATATTTGTCGAGAAGTGCAAAATCGTATGAATACGACCCTCATTGTGTATCTTGATTAATTGGATTGTTTCTTTGTGAATTCCTATACGAAGGTTTTGTAGATGTGTCTCCGAGTATTCCTTGATCATTTCCTCTAAGAGGAGGAGTTCCTTTAATTCTTTGAATTTTTCTAGAATACTATTTTCTTCAATATCATTCAAAAAAGTTTCAGATTGCCTAGTATTCCACCAATTTGTAATCCATGATTCCAGACTTTTTTGAAATGAGAGTGAAATCCACCAAGGCAAAAATACTATAGATGCAAGATAGAAAAGAGGAGTTAATGCTTTCTTTTTTGCCATTTTTATCTGTGAATTGTTAATGAATTCGTCGACTTTATGTAATCTAATATTTCTCTCACGCATCAGTTCTATTACAAGTTATCCAATCTATAATCTATTCATTCTTTTTTATTATTTTTTTTATTTCCATATATGTCTGCTTTGACTCGAAGGAATGTTATGAAGAAATTTCAATTAAGTTATGTTATAGAAAAAGAGGATTCTTGCTTTTTTGCCCTCCTGCTGAGAAAGCATGCATTTGTCGGCTTAAAATACTTCAATTGGTACACGCAAGAAATAGGCCAATTCAGCAGCTTTTTGTTCCATTTCCCGTGGAGTAAAATTCTCATCAGTACGAGTCAATGGAATTGCTCCCTGGCCTTTGATATCCATATAAAGGACACGACGCGCATAAATACCCTCTTTAACTTCTATTCTGACGGACTGAATATCTTTTATAAGAAATCGGAGGAAGACCCGACGATTTTTTCCAGGAAATCCCCAACGAAAAATACACACTATTCCTTCTTTTCTATCAAATCGATCATAACCACTACCTACATTCCACGAAATTGTGCACCACAAATAAGAGCTAATAAAAAGACCCGCGATCCCATAGAAAGACATCACAATTCCTTGTGGAAAAAAAATGATTTCCTGAGACGGAAATAAAGATATCAGATTTCTACCAAGATAACTCGAGGTTCCAACCAACAAGAATCCTAATGAACCTAAAAAAAGGATAATAGCCCAGCAGAAATTACTTGTTTTTCGAGCCCCCGTTATAGGTTCTATCCATATATGTTCTGATCGACAACTCATACTTGATCCAGTTGCTTTTTTTTGAATTGAGAGAATACCCCAAATGAATTTGACTTTAGTCCTTTTGTTTCCGAAGTAACTCGCATCAACTAGCAATAGTTTGATGTGAACCTTTAGGAGTAATTCATTAAATTGGTTAGATCTAAACTAATAACATACCCTTCGTATGATCTCACTAAAGATAGCCACATGCATATAGATAGACCAACTTTACAATTCAGCCGTCCGCCAATTCGGGTCTATTTGAAAATAGCTAGAATATAGCATTTTGGTAGATTTTCGTCGGAAGACGCTTATAACATATTTTGCTAAAAGGATATCTGTGTTATGATACAAGCGTCAGTTTAAAAATGAGATTTTGTGCCCTCGGCTCTAAACAATCTTGTTTTTTTGAACATGAAGAAATAAAGAAGCTATTGCGATTGCCGGAAATACTAGGCCTACTAAAGGGACCAAAACAGAGGGAAAGTTCAAATTTGTCATAGAATGGGTACCTCGCTTTACTATTTGTACCTGTTATTATTATTTAGATTTTATATTTATAGAATATAAAGATAAAGATATCTTATTATATATAAAGAAATCTTAATCTTATATCTTATCTTATATATCTTATATATAAGTATAATTTGATTGATAATTCTAAATTGGGATTATTATTACTTAATATCTCTCTAATCTATTCTAATTATAAATGAGTATATAATGTAGTGCCTCCACATGAAAGATTTGAAAGGATATGGATGAGATATTATTTTATTCATTTTTTTCTCTTGTCTTCCAATTTCTTCTTAAAAATGAATTATATTCTATTTATTTAGTTTTAGAATTAGATCTATTTATATTAATTGTTAGAATCCCATCCAGCAGGGATTCTTAGTCAAAATAGGATTATTGTAAGGTATAGAAAGAAGAATTACTTGTTTGCTCAAAATAATTCCACTTTATGCTCTAATTTTGATTCAAAGGAAAGAAAGTGTGGAGTTGAAATAACTCACTCAGAACGCTTTTTAAAGGATTACGTGGTACGATTAGATCGAATAAGCCCTTCTGGAATAAATACTCAGCCGCTTGTGAACCTTCGGGTACTGTTTTATTTAATGTTTGTTCAATTACTCTTTTACCCGCAAAGGCAATGTAGGCATGGGGTTCGGCAATAATGATATCCCCCAACATACCAAAACTAGCTGTCACCCCGCCGGTAGTAGGAGATGTAAGGATTGGTACATAGAATAACTTTTTATTTGATTGATAA